GATTCATACTAGAACCACGATGTTGAATAAAGCCCCCAAGCTAAGCCCAAAGGTTCTCTGAGTAAGAACCGTTTGATCATCACCACGTATTCAATTAATAGATTTAATGACTAAAAATTCGGAATTTTATTTGTCGATTGGTCAAAATAAACAAATAAACAGAAACCCAATTTTTAAGGAAGAAAACCCTTTCGATTTATAATGAGAAAATCCATCTTTAAAATTTTTTTGAATCCAGTCGCGAGGTATAAATAGTAGGTATGAATCATAGTTCAAATATTTCTCGATCTATTCCATATATTCCGTGCTCCAGATAAAAAAATGAATATCCGACGAAGCAGAACTCATCTCTCTCAAGATGACAGACCCATTCTCTGTACTATCAATAGGATCAATTATAACAAGTCACACACTCATATTCCGGAAATACAGAAACAAAAGAATTTCACGGTCGAACTGCCAGAATAGACTAGAAATGAGAGTCCTAAGTAATTCATTTTGGATTGAAAAGCCAGGACTTCATGATTTTTATGGACCTAATTCATTGAAATTCCATCTAGTAAAACGGAAGAATTATAAATCTCCAAAATAATAGATAGGAATACCGCAAATAGAGCCATTGCGACCCCCATCAAAGGGGTAGTTCCCCACCCAGGAGCCACTTTCCCGTATTCTGAATTCAATGGTTTCAATAAACTCCCTGCATTAGTTCGTCTTGGACCAGATCTAGAACTATCCTCAACGGTTTGTGTAGCCATAAATCCTATTGCATTGGTTGAGATCGGTTGACTTTGTATACTATTCCGTTGTAAATAAAGGATCTTATCATAGATCCGTTATAGTTTTGAAATTTGATAATAATGGAAACAGCAACCTTAGTTGCCATCTTTATATCTGGTTTACTTGTAAGTTTTACCGGGTACGCCTTATATACCGCTTTTGGGCAACCCTCTCAACAACTACGAGATCCATTCGAGGAACACGGGGACTAAATGGAAGTAAAGTAATGAGCCTCCCATATTGGGAGGCTCATTACTTTACTTCCATTTAGATAAAGATAATGTAAGATAATGAAAAATCATTTCGCCTTTTTAGTCGGAACCTTAGGCGGCTCTCGAAAAAATATAGCGAAAAAAATGATTCCTAGAGTCGAGACTAAGAGGAATGTATAAACCAATGCTTCCATAAATTGATCGTGGTTTACAATTATAGCTTCCACACCTGTTCATTTGGGATCATCTCCCAGATTAAGAAAGGACAAGAGTCAAAAGTCAAAGAAAGGGCGGTGATTCAAATCAACATTTCTCTGGTACTCTATGTCAAAGTTAAATAATAAAAATATAATAGAGGCAAAAGATACAAGAGCAGTATTGTATCAGACGACTTGTCTCTTTGTAGTTGGATCTCCAAGTTTTTGGAATGCTCCAAATTCCACTTGAGCATCCAAATCTGGGTCAATACCAGCAAAAACATCTCTGAACAAGGTTCTAGCACCATGCCAAATGTGTCCGAAAAAGAAGAGCAAAGCAAACGAAGCATGTCCAAAAGTGAACCAACCCCTTGGGCTGCTACGAAAAACACCATCCGATTTCAAAGTAGCACGATCTAATTCAAAAATTTCACCCAATTGAGCACGTCTAGCATATTTTTTCACAGTAGCAGGATCACTATAACTGACTCCATCGAGTTCGCCGCCATAGAACTCAACAGTTACTCCTACTTGTTCGACACTATACTTAGATTCCGCCCTTCTAAAGGGAACATCGGCTCTTACAATTCCGTCTCCGTCTACCAAAACTACTGGAAATGTTTCAAAAAAAGTAGGCATACGGCGTACAAAAAGCTCACGCCCTTCTTTATCTCTAAAGATAGGATGTCCTAACCATCCAACCGCTATTCCATCCCCATTGTCCATCGAGCCCGCTCTAAATAAACCTCCTTTTGCTGGATTATTGCCAATGTAATCATAAAAAGCTAATTTTTCTGGAATTTTAGACCAAGCTTCTGATAAACTCTGATTTTCATCTAGTCCGGCACCAACCCTTCGATATATTTCTTGCTGGAAGTATCCTTGATCCCATTGATAACGAGTGGGACCAAATAATTCGATTGGGGTAGTTGCGGAGCCATACCACATCGTTCCAGCAACAACAAAAGCTGCAAAAAAGACAGCAGCGATACTACTGGAAAGGACAGTTTCAATATTACCCATACGTAATCCTTTGTATAGGCGTTGGGGGGGGCGGACACTAAGATGGAATAGGCCCGCTAATATGCCCAATGTACCTGCTGCAATATGATGAGAGGCTATTCCTCCCGGAACAAAAGGATCAAAACCCTCCACCCCCCACGCAGGATTTACAGATTGGACTTTTCCGGTTAGTCCATAAGGATCAGATACCCATATTCCAGGACCATACAAGCCTGTTACATGAAATGCACCAAACCCAAAGCAAGCTAATCCTGAAAGAAATAAATGAATTCCAAAGATCTTGGGCAAATCCAAAGAAGGTTTTCCTGTACGTTCATCACAGAATATTTCTAGATCCCAATATACCCAATGCCAGATAGCCGCCAAGAAGCACAAACCAGAAAACACAATATGTGCCCCGGCCACACCCTCGTAACTCCAAATACCCGGATTCGTTATAGTCCCTCCTGTGATACTCCAGCCGCCCCACGAATTGGTTATTCCTAAACGAGTCATGAAGGGTATAACGAACATACCCTGTCTCCACATTGGATCAAGAACGGGGTCAGAGGGATCAAAAACGGCTAATTCGTATAGAGCCATTGAACCGGCCCAACCAGCAACGAGAGCTGTATGCATTATATGTACAGAAATCAACCGACCGGGATCATTCAATACGACGGTATGAACACGATACCAAGGCAAACCCATGGAAATACCCCTTTATCAAAGAAAAATAGACACTATGTAACTTTATCGCATTGGAAAAGACTATGCTATGGACCTCTCCCTTTCAGTGGATTATTTTGGAACAAGGGTTCATATTATTGAATATTGAATTCCATTTCTTTCGTTGGGAATAATGGAACAATTCTGTTCATAGGAACAAAGATAAGCAGATCTATTCTATACCCGATAAGTACCAATACGCAATGGGGGATTGGTCCCATTTTCTATGAGCGAATGCGTAGATACTTGTTCATCATTCGAAGAGCCCGACCCATTTGTAATAATTTTCCCTTATTAATTTCGTCTTACTATTTGGTAATATCCAGGGATAAAAATATTACGTTTCCACATCAAAGTAAAATATAGTACTTAACCCCCTTTCTTTCAGTTGATGCCTATTGGTGTTCCAAAAGTACCTTTTCGGAGTCCTGGAGAGGAAGATGCAATTTGGGTTGACGTATAGTGCGACTTGTCAGACATATTGGGTCATATGGGATTTCCCCGTTCTCTCCCCCGATCGAGATACCCTCTGTTTCGCCCAAAAAAGATTGTTTGAACCATCAATAATTTGGAGCGTGAAATGCAATTAGATCCATTTTTGAGGGGGTCGAAATCAATATTAATATTATCAATTATCAAAATTTATGGTTGGCTTGGTTGGACCAATCCAATAAAATGAAGTATCCAGGCTCCGTTCAGAAAATACCCAATTGGTAATATATGTATGATTACCACTTGTATCATAAGTGATTACTTGATAGCATATGGGCGATCTCAAACTGCCAATCAATGAAATAATATTATGACTACATCGCGTATTTGTTGTAAGAAAGGCACGAAATGAATTGAAAAAAGTAAAAGTGGTATTGGGAGCATTTGTCCTATATGTGCAAATTGAAATCGGGCAGATATTTACCCGGAGTAGAACATAAACCTAAAATAATTGAGGAGGCCCATTCAGGAACAAGAAAATTACATCGTAATTTGGATTCGATTTCGATGAAACAATACATCAATGAGAGGTTAATTCGATAAGTTTAGTGGATTCTTTTATTTTTTACAGAGATTCGAGCAAAAAAAATCTTTCTTAAAAAAAAATCGAAGAAAAAGCCCCTTCATTAGGAGGTAGAAAAGTCCTACTATAAAAAAAGTAAAGGAGGGTAGAATCAATACAATACATTGATTCTTTTTTTTTTGAACCGTATGCATCCAAAGGCGCGTGTACGGTTCCTAAGGGATAAAATTTTGTCCTAATCAACCGACTTCATCGAGAAAGATTACTTTTTTTAGGTCAAGAAGTTGATAGCGAGATCTCAAACCAACTTATTGGCCTGATGGTATATCTCAGTATAGAGGATGAGACCAGAGATCTTTATTTGTTTATAAACTCCCCCGGCGGGTGGGTAATACCCGGAGTCGCAATTTATGATACTATGCAATTTGTGCCACCAGATGTGCATACAATATGCATGGGATTAGCCGCTTCAATGGGCTCTTTCATCCTGGTCGGAGGAGAAATTACGAAACGTATAGCATTCCCTCACGCTTGGCGCCAATGAGTTTTTTGTTTGAAAGAAAAAAGAAAACTATGCCTTCGCCATATTTAATATTTTAATATAAATAAGAATTTGTAAGATAATATTTAAGTAATAATAGCATGGCACTTCGAGTTCGATATGAACAAACCATTATTGTTTTTTCAGAACATGGGATTATATATCGGGCGAGTAATATGAGACAAAGGGTATTTATGATTTGATCTTATCTATCCGGGCTTCATTTCAGCGTCACAAACTTTTTTTTTTCACGCCAGAAGCCTCTTTCCAATATTTATGTTATGAAATATGAAAGAATACTCAAATGAAAAAAAAAAAAAACAAGATCATTTTTTTTTTTTACTTTTTTTATTTTTATTTGATCGGATCAAAAAGAAACTTTGGGATTGCTGAATCACATATGAGATAAATCATAAATATAGAAAGCAACGGAACCATCATAGTATTTTTGAACTCCCACGAAAAGAAGGGTGGTAAATGGATCACTTAACGATTTGGGTCGGATGGATCCTATTTCGTTTTTTGCTCAACGAACGTAAAAAGTCCATTGTGGAGCCGTATGCAATGCACAAAAAATGCCTGTACGGTTGTTCAATTATATATATATATACTTATTTTTTCTTGTTATTCTTTAATCTTTTTGCCTAGTCCAATCAATCGTACGAGATCGCGGAAACATTCATTATGTTATATCATCAGGGTAATGATCCATCAACCTGCGAGTTCTTTTTATGAGGCACAAACAGGAGAATTTGTCCTAGAAGCGGAAGAACTTCTGAAACTACGCGAAACCCTCACAAGGGTTTATGTACAAAGAACGGGTAACCCCTTATGGGTTGTATCCGAAGACATGGAAAGGGACGTTTTTATGTCAGCAACAGAAGCCCAAGCTCATGGAATTGTTGATCTGGTAGCGATCGAAAATGCCGGGGATTTCACGTAAATCTGCGATTCCATCCATTTCGAACCATAATTTGGATGAATCTAAATTGAATATTTTATCTGCGTAAACGTAAAGTAAAAAAAAAGAAAATAGAAAGAATTCATAATCATCTGGTTAGGATTGATCTAAACCAGCCCATTTTCTATACCATTAAGTATGCCAACTATTAAACAACTTATTAGAAACACAAGACAGCCAATAAAAAATGTAACAAAATCCCCCGCTCTTCGGGGATGTCCTCAGCGTCGAGGAACATGTACTCGGGTGTATGTGCGACCCGTTCAGATCATGAGCCGGAACAAAATAAAGTACAATTTTTTCCAGTATCAATGACCAGTACCAATGAATAGGATAGGATAGAAGAATTCCAATCAATATAGAAAAAAACCTCCATTGCGTATCAAATTTATGGTTTCTATTGGTGCAAATCCAATCACCTCAATTGGAGATGAAAAGCAATTCCCCAGTGGTAGCAAATGGTTATCCATTAAGCGGGGGAAATCATATTTAAGAAGCAAAAGAATTAGGCTCCTACTCTTGCAAGAACGGACTATACAGGGTCAGCTACCTAGCCAACCTTTGTAATTAAATACCGTTACTGTATGGGTAGATCTCATTGTGAAAAGACTTATTACTGTACAATTCATGGGTAGAGTCAAAGAATGTGAACTGTACAAGTTACTAATAACATTGATTAATGGTGGAAGGGGCTCCGGTGTATAGAGAGGACCTCACCGTTTAAGAAGTAGCCATAGAAACGATGGAACCCACTATTTATTTATCCATTTACCTTTACTATTTATTGATACTTTATACTATACTCAACTTGAGTTACAATTTAGTATTTTTTTTGTTGATACCTAGTATCAATACAATTTCTTATTTCGAGGTTAAATGCCTGGAAAAATGGTGGTTGGGAAGGTCATAGTAGCAAAAGCCATTGGAATTTTTTTTTATACATTGGAAGAATCCGTTTTGTTATTAATAGACCAGGAAAGGGAAAAAGAATAACTGAAAGAAAATAAATCAATTAGTTATTCATCAAAGTTTAATTTGATTCAATGACCAGAATTAGACGAGGGTATATAGCTCGGAGACGTAGAATAAAAATTCGTTTATTTGCATCAACCTTTCGAGGGACTCATTCACGACTTACTCGAAATACTATTCAACAGAAAATGAGAGCCTTGAGTTCTGCTCATCGGGATAGGGGCAGGCAAAAGAGAAATTTTCGTCGTTTGTGGATTACTCGGATAAATGCAGCAATTCGTGAGATTGGGGTATCCTATAGTTATAGCAGATCCATACATGATCTGTATAAGAGACAGTTGCTTCTTAATCGTAAAATACTTGCACAAATAGCCATATCAAATACAAATTGTCTTTACATGATTTCCAATCAGATCCTTAAATAAGAAGATTAGAAGGAATCCACCGTAATGATTTAAGTGGGGCCCCGGAGAATGAGCTCCGGGAAGGTAGAGTAGAAATTAATATAAATAAGAGAAATATAGTAAAAATGAATCAACACATTAAAAAAAGAAGCAATTTTTTCTTATGATGTGACAATCCAATCGGGGTTCTCCAATTTTTCGAACAAAATATAAATCTGAGTTGGGGTTCATATTGAAATTTTGATTCAATTGCAATTGAGGAATAGCCTATCTATTTATTTCTAATTCGAGGACCCGTGGTTCTAGGAGTCGATTCAGTTCTCTCAAATTGTTTCTCGTTATTAAGAAAGGGTAACAAAGATAAAATACGAGCTTGCTTTATAGCAATAGTAATTAATCGTTGTTGTTTCAAAGTCAATCTATTCACTCGTCTAGATAATATTTTTCCTTGTTCACTAATAAATCGACTAATTAAACTCATGTTTCTATAATCAATTCGATCCCCCGATCCAATTGGGGGCAAACGCCTACGAAAAGATCGCTTGGATTTAAGAAAAAGTCGCTTGGATTTATCCATGGTTTATTCCTTATCTTTTAAATCGTATTTCTTAATTCGAATTTCATTTGCGATCCTACCAAAATAGGATGAAATAGGATTGGGTTGTTTTATTTTTATAATTTATTATTAAATTTTTATATTAATATTTTATTATTATGTAATTTATTGCTGTTCCTTGGAGGGGTTACAAACGCGTTACATTTTCTCTATTTCTTTATCTCCCCATGAATCGTATGCTTGTAACAATAGGGACAAAATTTTCTCAATTCCAATCGACTAGGCGTATTGTGTCGATTCTTTTGAGTAATATATCTGGAAATGCCCCGCGATTCCTTATTAATATCGTTTCGGACACAACTGTTACATTCCAAAATAACCTTTACTCTGACATTTTTACCCTTGGCCATAAACCCCCCTTTTTTTTTATTCACCCAACTCTTCTATTTTCGAAACGAAGAAGAAAAAAAGAAGTTGCTGACTCGAAACCCAATTATGAAATATTTCATTGCAATCAAATCAATAGAGAATATAAGTAATACGATGATTTCTAACTATCCATTAGTTATAGTATTTCATTTAAGTATCCTGTATGCGTTTGTTGTCCGCGACCTTTATTATTTACTTTACATTTTTGTTCTCCCTCTATTAATTCAGCGTGAACCTGAGTTTCGTTGCGGATGAATCTTTTTTGATTCTTTCTCTTTCCTTCTTTTTTATCCTAAAAAACTGAAAGAAAGAACAAAACAAAAAGGGTTAGTCACAGATAATTTATTCTATCTATAATCTTCTTCATCCCCAACTAGAATGAAAAAAAGGGGAATGTTAACGCATCTGGGAATAAACGATTAATCTCTATCAATAGGCCTGCTAAAGACCCGAACCATAGAGTGCTTAACACAGGTGCCACGGAGAGATATGTTTTTAAATCTCGCATTGAAAATCCTCCTTTTTTATTGTAATACATATATGATCAGATACACATGTCGTTGTTGATGATATTTGACTTTCTTTACAACAGAAAAAAGTGTCCACTCACTTTATTTTCTGAACATTACCGATTTTTATATTTATATTTTTTATTATATTGTTAATTATATTATATCTATTTGATCGATTTGATTCTTTTTTCTTTTATTATATGTTATATTGTTATATAAGACGAAAAAGAAATGACAAGAGCAATTGTATATCAATGGGAGAAATCACGATGTGGAAAACAAGATGGGGATTCTCTACAATGACACTATAGGCCAATTGAAAGGGATGTAGCGCAGCTTGGTAGCGCGTTTGTTTTGGGTACAAAATGTCACGGGTTCAAATCCTGTCATCCCTATCTATTACTTCTCCCATGTGGAGTAATGAAGGATCCATTGAGATCAATAAAAATGAGACATACATAACATAATGCTTTATGATACTATATGTATCCAAAGTGGGGGTTACAAATAAAATGCTTTTATTTACATACAGCCCTTTATATTGGGATAAGAAAGAAAGCGCTCTTAGTTCAGTTCGGTAGAACGCGGGTCTCCAAAACCCGATGTCGTAGGTTCAAATCCTACAGAGCGTGCTTCTGTTCTTCTTGGGTCGAATTACAAGTAAATAACTTGACTAACTAGAGCAGCAACCCTAATTTGACCTCCTCCTTTCTTTAATCCGCAGGAGGTCAATAAAAAAAAGAGATGTTATTTAAAAAGAGATGAGCTCTTACTTAATCAAAGGTCCAACTGATCGCCGCGTCTGTATTGCAAATACGCAGTTACGAATAATCCAGCCAAAGTAATAGGAATTAGGCCTAACACGATTCCAAATAGTAAAACTTCAATCATTTTTTAATTTTTTTTGAAAAGGTAGGTAAAAAAAAAAGGGGGGGTAATATCTATCTCTAAATAGTAATCCAAATCGCCCACGAATCTCAATAATCAAGAATTACAATTTACATGGGAAGGAACTATGGACTACCTGGATATCTCACAAAAACATTTTTATGAATTGAATTGTTCATTCAATCAATTTCAAATAAGACGTATCTTGCTCAGACCAATAAATAGAGCTGAGGTTATAGTTAAAGCCGCCAGTAGAAAACCGAAATAACTAGTTATAGTAGGCATGAAGGAACTAAATGGGATACGTTCTATTTATACATATGTTTATTTATGAAACACTTACCTAAGTTTCTTATCTTGAAAAATATAAGATAATAAAAAGACCAATTGACAAAATGAGTCCAAATTGAATTGAAAGCTTTTGATTTCATTTATCATTCATTATTCATTTCATTATAGACAGCACAAACAATAGTGACAGAAATCAAAAAAAATGGATCCTCTTTGACATCTATTCATCCTACGATTCTGACTCAACCGATTTCTCGAGCAACTCTTGAATAAAGTATCTTGAATAAAGGAATGTCAAAATAACATGGAACTTCATTTCTAAATTAAAAATGAAACTCTCTTTAAATTTAATGAAATCCTATTTTCAATCATTTATATTTTCAATAAAAATATTATAAATAGGGTCATTACTAAAATTACTAATATATATTAGTAATATATATTAGTAATTTGGATCTTTTCTTTTTCAATTGTATTTATTCCATTTTTTTGATATTTTGTTTGGAACAAG